CTCTCACTGGAGTTTAAGCCAAATCAGGCTAGGCTTTCCTGACTTTCATTTCATTAAGACGAGGGAAATAGGCATAGAAGGAGTAAAGCGGCCCATCTGAGTACATAAGAGATTCTTTACCAGAAGAGGTTGTTGGAGAGGATAGGCAGATCCGGATAAACAAAAGGGGCTTGTCCTCACTTACTTGAGCAAGGAATGAAAGACTCGCTTGCTTAGCGCAGGACGGAACAAGAAAGAAAAAGAGGCGGACCCATCTTTTATTGTTTGTCTCTTGCCTAGCGGCTTCTTTCGAGTGGTTCCCCAGTATGGGAAAAAGGAAAGTCTGCCGCCCTTCCCAGACAGAGATACAGACGATGGGTGTCAAGTCAATGTAAAGTGGGAACATCCAACACTGTATTTCCTCCCTGATAGCATCAAAGAAATCGTTCGTGCACCTCACCTCGCATGTCTCATTTCTCGCATGGATCACTTCCTACTATGAAAAGAGGTTTGTGGGATTTCTATATTCGCTAGGGTCGGAAAGGGCGGTAAAAGCGCAAGGTATAATTAATACAGCACAGATCGATTAGGGGGGAGTAAAAACACCAATTAACACCCTCTTCATACGAATCTTTCTATTTCCTCTTAATGCTTCGAGCCACTGTCTCTTGAAGCCTTTGTAGCTGTTCCTGAACTTTGGCTAGGTTCACCAAGTGAATTTGGAAAGAAAGGTTGTAGGCAAAAGCTTAGGTTAGGTGTGAAAGGTATTCGGTTGCCACCAGCTCTTAAGCACACCCATTGGCATTGACTGCATGGGATCGAAAAACTTCTGCTTTCGTGAACGTGTCCATAAATCATTGATCTAATTTGGATGAATACACGGGAAGCCCAGAGACCTCATTTGGCATTGTACGACTACTTTGTCTTGTGGCGTCCGCTAATCCAATAACGCTATCCGGGGATCTAATCGTTGTAGGGTGGCTTTGTTGCCCCTATTTTGATCTATTGCCGAAGCAAAATGAAAGGGCCCCTTGCGCACTTTAGCAGTGTAGTTGGAATCTATTAGCAGCGGAATTCTCCCTTGACTCGATCTTGAATTGAATTATGGAAATGCCGCTAATGGCCCCTACAGTCATTCTTATTGGTGCCGTCGTCTTACTTTCTGCATTGTCCGTAGGGTCAATTATGTCTTACTGCCAAAGAAAATGCAAACCCCGAAGCATAGAAAAAGCTAACGTTGAAACACATTATGGGACTCATGGAAAAAGAAAAGAAAAAGAATCTATCTAACTTTATACGGGCATTTCTTCCCTTAATCAAATCCCGCTTGGCCTACACGTTTTGTTGTTCCTATAGGTATAGTAAGGAGGAAATTACCCGATTCTTCCACAACCTGTGTCGAAAGAGAATCAGAGAGTTTCTCAAGGCTAATCGAACGAAAAGGTATCCACTAGAAGCAAGACAGGTGGAATACATGCTAAACCAACTCCCTCGCTTAGTTAACTACTACGAACAGAAGATCCGTAGGAAAATGACTCTCCTGGCAACACGGGACGGTTGTCTATAAGCAGTTCCTTTCCCTTGCTAGGGCTGAAGAAAGCTTTGCTAAGCAGAAATCAAGGATTCAATGGTTGCAGTTGGGTGACCAGTGTACCTCTTATTTCTTTAAATCTGTTAATAATCTTCGTAATAGGAGCAAAATAACTAGTCTGGTGTTGGAGGATGGCACTGTCACTCAGGACATTGGGGTGATCAAATCCACCTTTGTCAACTCATACATGAAGCTGCTTGGAACTTCCCACTCTTCCCCTCATTTAGGGTCTGATAGAATCCATCAGCTCATTAGCAAGAAGCTCTCTCATGAACAAAGTCTTGCTATGATTTCTGAAGTCACTGATCTTGAAATTAGAGAGACCTTCCAGTCTCTTAATCCCAACAAAGTACTCCTCATATTGGGGCCCTGATGGTTATAACTCTGGTTTTTTCCAAAAAGCTTGGCCTGTTGTAGGGCATGAGGTTACTGGTGCTGTTAAGACCTTCTTTAGGTCTGGTCAGCTATTGAAAAAAGCGAATTCCACACTGATTGCACTTGTCCCTAAGGTCCCTAACCCTTCCAAGGTTGGTGATTATAGGCCCATATCTTGTTGTAATACCATCTACAAGTGCATTGCTAAAATTTTAGCAAAAAGGCTTCAAGTTGCTCTCCCTCACCTCATTGATCCTGTACAATCTGGCTTTGTTAAGGGTAGAAGAATTGCTGACAACATATTCCTTACCCAAATGAGGGGATATCACAAAAATTCACCATCCCCCAGATGTGCTATGAAAGTAGACATCATGAAAGCCTATGATAATGTTAGATGGGAGTTCCTTTGGGATGTTTTATCATCTATGAACTTCCATCCTCAGATGATTCAATGGCTTCAAGCATGTGTCTCCACAGCCAACTACTCTCTTAGCATCAATGGGGATGTCACAGGTTTTATCCCTGGCAAGAAAGGGCTGAGACAAGGAGATCCATTATCATCCTATCTCTTTGTCATTGTGATGGAGGTCTTAACTTGTATTCTTAAGGAGAAATCCAAGTCTCCTGACCCATTGGAAGTGTGGGAATACTCAAATAATTCATCTTTGTTTTGCTGATGATCTTATGATCTTTTGCAAAGGGGACCTCAGTTCTATCAAGCATATTCATGACTCTTTGGTTGAGTTTGAATCTCTCTCTGGTCTATCTCCAAGTCCTGGGAAAAGTAACATCTTCTTTTCTGGTGTTTCTCCCAGTACCAAATTGGCCATTCTGGATGTTCTTGGTTTTAAGGAAGGCAACTTACCTGTGTTGGTGTGCCTCTCCTTTCATCCAAGTGAAAATATTCTGATTGCAAATCCTTAGTGGATAGGATTACTGTGAAGGTCAAATCCTGGACTAATAGATATTTTTCCTATGCTGGTAGGATCCAGTTGATTAAGTCCATTTTGTTTTCTATGCAGACTTATTGGTCCTCCTTATTTATCCTTCCCACTAAGGTTATTAAGGAGGTGGAGTCTATTCTTAGAGCTGGTCTGGTCCTGAATTGAAGAAATCGGGTGCGTCAGTCTCTTGGGACCATCTATGTTCTCCTAGAAAAGAAGGTGGTCTTGGTTTTAAGTCCATCCAACCATGGAATAAAGCTGCAGTAGCTAAGCACATCTGGTTCCTCATTTCTGGTGGGGAGTAGGAGGAATCAATGAAGTGCAATACTGCTGCCCCTTCGGTGCTTATAGAATAGCTGGACAAGAGGATAGCCTTGAGTGCTTCCACTTGATCGGATGAAGGGACTGGATAAAGACGACCGGCTCTCGATAAGAGGTTTCGGAAGGGATGCTGATGCTTCCATTCCCGGATTGGACCAAGTAGGGCCCCAGAAGGGGGACGTCCACCAAGTCTGACTTTGACTTTTATGTCGTATTAAAGTGCTCGCATCCATTACCATGAGCCTCTAGCTCCTTTGCTCTTCTATAGTATGGATAATTGGGCGAATAGGTTTACTTACCGAGACGAAAGCCAAAGGTGACTCTCGTAGGTGGACATATCTAAGGGGAGTGCGGTGGGTTGGAAGGCTTGGTTTGTATTGATTGCTTTTTTGGGGCTGCTGATCGTAATTGGCAGATTCAGATTGAGAAAGTTTCTTAATGAGTGGCTTTAGGAGATTAAGGTCCGAATGAAGGTGAGGAAGGTTGAAAGCGTAGTAGCCTTTTATGACAGTGTGTCAGATAGAGTTCTTGAGCCAGAGCCAGTTTCCCCGACTCCGGCCCTGGTATAAATAGAATGATAGGCAGGGTTGAGCTAACCTTTCATTGCTTTAGTTTAGGTCTTATTAGTGATCCTTTTATACTTGCCGGCAGGCTTGGTTCCGTTAGCTTAGCTTGGTAGCGTTTTTCCTCCGATTACCATGAAATTGAGTATAAAAGTTGGTAATTCCTAAGAAGAAAGAAGCCTTTATTAAAGACTTATAGAAAAGCTTCGGTGATAGTTTCACCTAAAGGTACTAGAATTCGATTCTCTACCATTAATCATTCTCTTCTGTACGATCATAGCAGGCGTACTCTATATGGCTTTGGATTGCAACTACTTTAGGGAAAAAGCAGCAAAGCATCTCAGTGAGATAGCTACGCAGTGGAGGAACCTGTCTAGAGTGAGGGAAGGCGTTCTCAGAACACAGAATATAGCTTTCATTTGATCATGGTGGTAAAGACATAAAACCTGTATCTCCATTTTTGGAAGCGTATACTAATAGTCCGACCAATATCGTGAAACTTAGCAACGAACTCAGGTGTCTCCTGCCACTAGATCGATTCTTTCCCAAAGTGGGAGCTCCTACACCACGATCACAGCGGCACACGTCATAATATTTCTATTATGAAGAAGCAGCTTCCCGCTTAGGAACGTTAATGCCATGTTCCTGTTGTCCGAGCTCTAACGCACACCTGCCCTAAAGCAGTAAGCGGGGTTTAGTCAAGAAAGACAGATATTCGAAATCGAAGGAGCGTTCAAGTTAGCAACAATAGCTCGGTTTTCAGGGGACACCCCCGAACCCCGTAGTTACAGTCCGGCTCTCAATACTGTCCGGAACTCAGGAACTCAAAACTCAAAGCACTTAGTTCACTATAAGATAATCAAGGAAGATAGCTTCTAGTTCTGTTTTGACATGCTCGTGCAAAACAAGAGAGACGGAGATGTTCAGGAAAGAGAGAAGTCAACTTAGCTCAGTCACTTGCTTGTTGTTAGCTACACCGGCTATGAATGAGCAAGAGCAGGACATCCTTGAATAACTTAAAGCTAATACAAGGTATTGATGCTCGTACAAGAAAGAAATAAGCAAGACAGACGATTGAAATCTCGTACCGTCCTTGCACTCCGTTCACTCTCATTCATCTTCAAAGTTAGCTACTCTTTTCTTTGAAGGGAGGATCTTGTAGTCTCAAGGTAAAGAGCAGCCCCTCCTTGCTTTTGCTACCTCTGCCTTTGAGAATGATGGTACCTTTTACACTTCAGGATTCAATCCAGCCGTAAGTTCCCCTACGGCTACCTTGTTACGAGCTATTGCGAGAACTGTTTCCCGCATGCAAGATCTTTCAAACTGAACTAGAATTGACATGATCCGCTGCTCACGCACGAGCCCTAATCAACGGGGGGAGGAAAGAAAAAGGTAAAGGAGAATAAGCCTCACTCAAATCCTTACGCCGAAGAAAAAAAGCACTTTTGGATGTAAAGACCCGCTGCCGGTTCACTTGACTACTCGCTTGGTGACTAACCTACCAAACCTACCCAATCGTACGCAGCTCCTTCGTCCCTTTCGTCTGTTTCAACCCATCTGTGAAGTTAGTGGATAAGGAATTTGATTCCTTGTTCGGGTAGCGATGCTTTCCCTTAGCTCATCTTATTCATTCTTGATTGCTCGTAAGCGAGGGGTTGACGATAGCTTGATCAGCGGCCTAAACAACGGGTTTCCTTCTTTCCACTAGGAGTCAAAAGACTGAGATTCGGCAACTAATGGCTTTCTTCGTCCTTCAATTCATCAAGAGTCGTAGTCGCGCTTTGGGATTGAATTTGAGTACCGTCTCCTCGCTGAGTCCCGTCTGCGCTGTTCTAAGAAGACGTTTCTGCCTTTGGCTTTCTTCTATTCCGGATACACGCTTTCTGCCTCCTAGTTCACTATGGATTGAGCCCTCCTATGAGACGATATCTGGCCCTTCCCGTATCAGCTTGTACTGCTTTCTCTTTCGCAATGGACAGAGATTGGACTATTGAATGAGTTGCCGGAGACGGAGCCGATTTGCGATATAGTCGAAAAGAGCCCCCTCCTTTTCAGTGAATTCCAAGGGCTTCTTTGAAAGCTTCTTCTTTGCCCGAGGCTATGGAGTCACTTTCACTTTAGTTAGGGCTATTCCTTTGAAACCAAGAGCAGCCCAATCGATGAAGACTCGAACCGAACTCGCCCTGGGCACTACGGTTCACCTGGGTGCTCACTTAGAAGCAAGAGAGGTAAGAGTCCACCTACGGGAGGTCTCCTTTCATTGGGTCAAGAAAGAAAAAAAAGTCACAGATTCGAGTTCAGAGATACAGCAGGACCAGGAGGAAGTGCGGACAGATGGATTGATCATCGATCGCTTTCCAAATCAAGGTGTCTTAAGCTTCTCCAGAAGTCTCTTTGGCCAGAAGAAGGAATGACCAAGATGAAGGAAATCGATTGGGCGAAAGGGCTGGTCAACTCCTTTTTAGCTCGAAAAGGGTACAAGAGGTCTTGGTGAAGGGTATACTTCTCAAAGTGAATTCATCCCACTGTCTAGTTTACCAGAGATGGGCTGGTTCCGTTAGTAAGGTAGCGCCTTCTACCTACCCTCGATTGCTAGTCTGAAGTGGGAGTCCTCTTTCAGGTTCTTCCCTCGTGCACTGGGCTATAGAGAAGAAATCCTAGTCTGACGATTGGCTAGAAAGGATCTTCTTTCCTCGTCCAGCCTTTAATAAAATAGGCTAGTCGAAAGTCTCCTTTGCTCCTTCCTCCAGCTCTTATGAGGTGCTGCATGATCTGGATGACTTCAAATGGTCTGCTGACAATATTGCTATTCTCAACAAGCCTGTTACAGTTGATGAGATGTTGAATGACAAAGCTCCATGTCCTGATGGCTATACTTCTTCAAGAAAAGCGAAAAGCACGGGTTTTCTCCAACCTCTAATCCCGCTAACTCCAACGACTGGCCTTTGCCTTGCCCTTGGATTTAACATCCTGCCATTCTTGCATTTCTTCTTAAGGTGAGGACACCGCTCCGGCAGATCGAGATAAAGAAAGGGGGTCTCACTCTGCAAACAAAGATGAAAGGCCTGCGCTTTCCTTTTCTATTTCTATTGTTCCATCTATATTGATATTTACCTCAGAAAGAGTAAACGGTTGAGACTACGCCTTGTAGGACAAAGAAGCCTTCGGGCAATCTATAACTTCTATTAAATGGGGCATGAAGGAGGAAAAAGCAGCCTACCTTCAAGAGCTCAGAGGGCCAGGGCTCTTGGTCGGAAGCTCTAGAACCAGCTGTTCAGGGTTGATTATGAGACTAAGAGCGAGCTCAGTGGAACTTGAATTTCATGGCATTTCGGTCTTCTAAGACTAATCATAGGAATAGCCGTAGTGTCGCATGATCGAACGCAACTCTCGCACGATCGAACTCAGGTCTCGGACAAGACATCGTTAATTCGAAATCTATTCGAAAATGGAAGTCAAATTCCGCCTTCACATCTAGAACTTCTAGAAAGGCTCTTTCTCAGAATCAATCTCGAAGCTGGTGACAAGAAACCACTTTCTTCTTTGAGATCGAATGAAAAGAGATGAATGAAGAGAAAGACTGAGTGTTTATCATCATCACGCGCTACCTTTGACTCTACTTTCACTGGACCCAGTCGAGATTCAATTCCTGATCTACGTGCCTCAAGATCAAGATTTCTTTCAGATGTTGAGAGGTGAGACTGGTTGATAGATAGAATCATGTAGCCAGTCAACCTAATAGAATCTCTTGTGCAGGAGACTCTCTTTCGGGGGAGGTCTAAAGCCAAAAGTCCCTGTGGGAGTTCCATAGCCTATAGATCCAAAGCCATCACCCCGCCTAGATCCGGGGGTTCATACCCTCAAGTAGCAGAGGCAATAGAGGTGGTAGATCCATCATATCCAGATGAAGAACCAGCACTAGTAATAGAGCCAGAAGCATAGGTAGCAGAACCCATTGATCCAGCAGCTCCAGATCTAGACCCAGTGCCAGTCCTTATTCCTGTCCGTTCATACCAGTTCAAGTATCGCTACTGGGAGAACAGCAAACGTCGTGAAGGATTGCTGCTAGCGCTTTACTAAGAAGATAGAAAGGGGAGGGTCTTTACCAACTTCAAAATCTTTGATTTTAGGGACCCCGTCTAAAGTGTTGTTATGGACTCTCCTATTGTGCCATAATGAATTTCTTACGAGTGGATCGATTGGCTTCCAACTGAACTTACTTTATGGTTAAGCAAAGTAGCATGAGTAAGGCGCGTTAGCCTATAGAGATGACGTCAAGTCCGCATGGCCCTTATGGTACTTTTAATCTACGAGCAGGTGCGTTTTGCTTCTTCTCGTTAGAGGGGCTCTGAAATTGTTCCTATTGGAAAGCCAGATCCGACTGACCGCGTATGAGCTACATCTTACCATCTGCCTCTTTCCACGGAGTCCCATTCTACATGTCCATACCGGTATCAGTCATGTGATCCTTAGCGATGATATCCTAGGCATATTTCTCAGTTCCTGCAGAGATCATGTTACACTCCCAATCATCATTCTGAGGCGGTTGCTCCGGAGTTTCTGTCTCGTTGAGGATTACAGCAGCCATTTCTGTGCACAGCTGCAATACAGCATCTGACTGTTCTTGAGTAAGCACTGGAAGGTTTCAGATGAAGACTCTGTTACAGGATGTGATGGCTTGCTTTTGGGATACAAGACATAGTAGTCCAATTTCCCAGACAGCTCCCCAGAAGACCAACCTCAGGATTCCCCGCTTTGTACCTTTCATGTAACATCAGCTGTGTCGTCTTCTTTTTCTTTCGATTCTTCTTCTTTTCTTGTGAAGCAAGGAATGCCTCAACTGATTCTTGAAAGTACTTCTCACATGGGCAGTTTTCCCCACCATACACGGTTATTCTCATCCACACCTTGATAGAAGTGGCTTCCATCAAGTTGATAAGCTACGATAGGGAATGCTTCTTTGGGTGCGGGCTTGAGAATCCCTTTCTCGAAGAAAGGAGCAAGAGCCCTCTGTTTAGGGCATAAATCTTTCTTGAGAAACTGGTGACCCATCTAAATAATAAGCAATGATTGGAAAATCCTGGTCCGGAGCTGGTAACACTACACCCGCCTCGATTTTTGCAGGTATGTCAGCAATGGTTGGCCTGTATCTTTGAGGAAATCGGAAGCAATTAACAGGAATACTCCTAGCTGCGTTCTCTACTGCGCTAATCATATGAATGATGGGAATTATGCATTCTTCTTGTAGCATTAAACGAACCCTGGTCCTGGGCTTTGTAATTAGCTGAGAGGGGTCGAAGACAATGATTCCCTCGAGAAATTGCACCACGGGATTGCCCAGGTTCTTAGTTTTCATGGGATGGAAGCAGTTTTCGATGGCCAGAGACAGAGTCTAGCTCACCGGTTGTCACATTGAGGAGATCCGCCAGGGTACCAAAACCTAATCCGAAGTACCTTTCGTCGCTGGGCTAATGTTCTTTCTTTTAAGTGAAAGAAGGGATCTATGTAATACACCTATTTATGAACCTGCGACTTCGCCTTCTGGGGGTGAGTCCTCTTTGATCTTCTGACCGGTGCTATACGCGTCTTCCCCGAATGAATAGTCAAACTGCGCCTATTCACAATGTACCCGGAGCCTTTCATTCAATATCTTTAGTTTCCGTCTACCTTGATACATCTTCTTTTCCGAAAGGTTGCTTAAGGCCCTATGCTTCAGTCTCTATGCCTAAGTCTCTATAGGGGATATCTTCAACCCTATTCAAATGCTGGATGTGCTTTCCTGGGAATCTTGGACAATGGGAGAGGGGCGGATCAACAAGTAGTTCCCCAGGGGGTTCGACAGTCTTCTCTAACGTCTACAGGGAACGCATTCTGTTAATGTCTATAGATAGAGGATGATTCTTCATCTCGAATCGGGATCAAAGGAGGATCCTTTAACGGGACTTCTTCGATAAACACTACTGAGATTCAAACTCCACTACCAATCTTTCAATCTTTTTATCTGCAGGGAGACTTTGAGCCTTTCATCGGGCTTTCACCCCTTGCCATACTGTTACCGGGTGATCCCTCTCCTCTACTGCTTAGGCTACGCTTGGAGTAGACTAGACGAATAGCTTTGATTTGTTTATACTAAGCTATATCACCCATTCGATCAAAGAGCCTGTCTAGTATTGACAATCATTCCCACGGAATTTCATATTGCATGAACCAAATGGAGCACTCTCCGTTGTAGATCTTCAAAGCTTATCATTGGTTCAATCTTGATGAGCAAGAAGATGTTTTCTAGACGAATGCGAAGATGACAGAGCTTGGAGTTTCCCACTCAAGGGCTGCTCGTCCTAAGGGATGCGCTCGATTATTAACATATTCTAGTAGTGCGTTAGAGCTCTCTTTGGGTTCATCTTTCAGAGAGGTTCAATCCACCTCAGCATAAAAAGCTATGTTAACTTCTATATACCCCATTTGTCCCTGATAATGGAGATGGACCTGGATAATGGAAAGTGGACAATTGATAGTGAGGGAGTTTGAGAGTGGGGGAGTTGAAATGCACCTTTTCTCTCTCTGGTGTGTACCTTCAGGTGTCAGAAGAGTCAATAAAGGATACATTCAACTCCCTTTGGTTGATATTGACCTTGATTCCATCTTCTCTTCTATTCCGTTGAAGAAAATGCGATAGAACTCCCTGAAATCACCGGCATTGGATTCCGCATCAACCAGGGTGGCTTTTCAGGCCCCTCAAGCAGGCTATTCTGAAAGACACAGGATGGGGCAACTTGGAGGAAACCGTTAGTGTTAAGAATAGATTATCACTAGGAAAGAGCTATCCTCCATTGACGAAGTTACGAAGAGGAGAGGACAGGTAAACGGCCTATTTTGATGAAGGAGAAACTGGCTATATTATTTTCTTTTACGCCATGAAAATGGGATAGATAGAAGGATATAGATCACTACTGCCAGTGGACGGATTTGACACCCAGGATATAGCAGTTACAAGCACGAAATTGATAAATGGGCGAAAGCCCCTTTTTGCAGAGCTGTCATCTTGCCCTCTTCCTAAGATCGAGTGGTTTGACACTCCCTTCTTACAGGGAGGGAGTGGTTGGCCCTGATACCGTGTTGGTGGCTTCGGATTGGATTGATAGACCTGTGTGTGACTTGTCTCGCTCGAAATCCAACCTCTGCGTGTGTGTTATCCCGGCAGGAGTAAACTGGCCCTTTTTTAGCCCGCTAAAGCAGCCATTGTGAAAGATACAGAGCCTGGTGAGTAGTTTGAAAGTCATGATACCTTTATTGATCTTTATTCACCTTAAGGCCTATCGGGAGATGTAAAGTGAATTCACTCACTCTCCCCTTCCCAGAGTCTCTTGTCCACACGTTGGGGCTAATCAAGCAGTGGAAGCAGCTAGTTCACTATCGACATTAGGCTCGCAGAGCAGAACGTCGGCGAGGCGGGATGGCTATGCGGATAGGTTGAGTGCAAAGGAAAGTCAAACAAAGCAAAGAAGAGGAATTGAAAGAAGATGGGCAATGCCACTTCCAAAGGAGAATAGCCTTTCTCACTCAACATGGTTCTCATTCACAGAGGATAGGTACCCACTCCTCTAGGTCTATAAAGCAGAGTCATTGGAACGAATTCTTTCAAGGAACTAATAGAGGGTAGGTCTTTCTCCGAGAGGGAAAAAAGACTCCAATGTCAGATTGACGAATTCGTTCGTGCGTGCACCAGGTATAAATGGGCAAAGTTGAAAAGGGTATCACTGGCTTAGCTTAGTAGAAGGGTTGGACTCAGTAATAAGGACTTCACTGGCTTGCCTTTTGGATACTCAATCTCCTTCTCCATTCAAGTGTTGATAGAGGCTTGACGGTGGAAGTAGGTGATAGAAGGTGATGGCGAAGACAAAGAATCAGAATTGCAATCTGACCGGCTTAGTCGAGTGGGTTCATCAAGCACGTATATCTAGGGGATTCATAGCGAGTTCGATCTCGACAGCACTTTAGAGTCACATCCTAGATCTAACGACCAAGTAGTCAGATAGGTGCACTAATAGCTGATCAAAGGCAAGATGTCATCTTCTTGAATCAGAGCTCTTTTCTTTCTTCTCGACAATGTATACAAAATGTGATCCACGGGTTGGTACAAGATTCGTAATGTCGTTTCCACGGCCAACTTCCTTATAAGCGGTGAATACGACTTCTTTCCCAATAACTATAGAATTCGAATATCTAATCTTTTTGAACTGAACGCACCAATTCCTATCTTCGGATTTACGAACAAAAGCTTCGCAGTGAAACATGAAGCACATCAGCCCATTCTTTCCCATTTGGATTTTCTTTGTCCCTCACCTTTGCTTTGGGGGGTTACCCATGATGCGTATACCAAGGAGCTTGAATTTGGACCAACCTACTGGAATGCCAACCATTTTCCGTCTGCTTTCTTTTCTTGTTCAATGGAACCTGGTATCATCCAGAGAGGTGAACCAGCAACCAGCAAATAGAGATTCTTTCTAGCCCTAGGGGGGGCCTATTTGCCATTATTCAATAACACGCAACATAGAACCTGGTGCTTTCATTCTTCCTAGGTGAGTATAGATTGGTAGGAATAAGGTCAATTCAAGAAGTAGAGGGGTTTGGGTACTATTTCCCAGTAGAATAACTTGAACTATCACATTCATGAGGACTCGATTTCTCTTATGAGATGACTTGGCCTATTCACATGGAATTTCCTTTTTCAATGGTTGGAAACACTTGTTCTACCAGAAGAATTGACTGGAAATATGGATGTTCGATGCTGGAAAGATGACAGGATGTCCGGCGATAGGTAGGAGATTGAGACAAAGTGAAGCAAAGACCCTCCTCCTCCATATTGTCAAATCCATGTGAACCACTTTCGGGAAAGGAGAGAGTTTCCAAAGTCGAGATGTTGGCGCATCCAGCCTACGCGGAAAGTCAGCCTTCCCTGCGTCTAACCGCGCGGAAATGGAAAATCTCGAAATAGGGCTGTTTCCACGCATGTTCTTGAAAAGGATCACTTCACGAGTGCTTGTTCATCTTCTCTCCTGCGGGAGACGAATCGAAGAAATTAGGTTAAGAATCAAAGCCTTTAAGGAGTTGGAAAGGTGAAAGGGCGGAAAACCAGAAAGATAGCCCATGCGGCTTCCACAGAAACGGATTTCTCACAATCCACAAGGTCTTACTTGAAAAAAACTAGAAGAGGCGAGTTGTCTTAAGAGCAATTGCCGTAGAATCAGACTGCCCAGTGTCCAAGATGCCCCTACTTATACCCCTGCTCCCTTGATAGAAAGAACCAAAAGAAGCAGCTGATACAGCTTCTGGGTGAGGGTGGGTAGGTGACTCAATCGTCCAGTGGGAAGCTTCCGTGGAAGAAGGGAAGCAGCCGAGCTAGAACCAGAACAATTCACATTTATTTGACTGAAGATGCGGCTATCAAACCTGCGATGTCAGGGTCGTCACTTAGGGTTCATGGATGATTTGACCTGAACAGGCCAATTCCTCACCTTTTGGTTTTAAGAACAGAGTGTCTGTGAGAAAGTGTGAAGAGGAGTGCTGATCCCCGGCCTTTTCTATTTGTTGTATCGAAATGAAAGAAGAGTCAAGCAAGGATCGACGTAGTTGAGAAGTCAGTTGTACATCAACCAAAGCCAGCCATTGATTCCCCTTCCTGCGCTTAGGAGCACCAACCCAGAGATACAAAGCTCTTTATACATCTGCCTTTGTTTGACCTATCCATTGCTCTTTCACCCGTGGAAAGAGTCTCTCAGGGAGCTGCTTATGCTTCCTTCATAGGTTGCTGAAGAGTTCTTGCCCACGGATCGCACTAAAGAGATCCGTTTTCTGTCCCGAATGTACAAAATGCCACCCTCTCTCACTTGATTTGATTAGATAGTTGACTCCCGATTGAAGCTGTCATCACTAAGCTAGCCCTATACAGGAGAATAGCGAACTTATTTCCTACCTTGAAACGTATGGGAAGAAGCCCTCCCACTCTCTTCTCTTGACCGGCTTGTTGCTTTGAGCGATGAGTAAGCTGCTTCAGTTAGATGCACGTCATGCTTTGGATCGGGGCGGTGGGAGTTTTTCATTCCTAGTCTTCTACTTCCCTCACGTTGGAAGTCTCACAAAGCCTCTGGTAAAATGCCTGCTCATAACCCATCAAAGAAAGGCTAACAACTCCCGTTTTTGGCTAATTCAATGGTACCATAGAAACGAAATTCCATATAGACCAGAGTGATGAAAGATCTAGGCCGTTAGAGCTAGGATCGGATCTAGAATTAGGTCTCCTAAAAAGGAAGGGTTCCAGAGATGCTGGTGGCGGGGTCCGGGTCAACAATTGGATTTGGCGGCTTAGGTGTCGCTACCCTTGAGTGTAATGATAGAGATGAGGAGGCTACAGATGGCGGGGCTCACAGAAGGGGTCCAGCCGAGATTTGTAACTAGCCGAGTGCTAGGTAATAGATCTATTCTTTTTCCCATGAAGATAATGATATGGAATTGTAGGGGAGCGGGCAGTGACCGTTTCCTTCGCACGATTTTCGATTTGGTTCGAGGACATGATCCAGTTGTCTTAGTGCTTATGGAGACCAGGGTTCAGAGTATCAGGGCTGACATAATTATGCAACGAACTGGTTATAACAAGATGACCCAAGTTGAGGCAGTGGGTTTCAAGGGTAGCATCCCAGCTTCCTTCCAGCAGCGCCAAATCGAAATAGGTTGTTTAGAATAAGACGACTTAGCAAGTTGTCCGAAAACTGCAAGCCCAGCTCAAACAACTGCGACAGAAGCTAGAGCTACTTTGACAAGGCAAGCACCTGCCCTTATTGATTGCCCAAATACGAGCTTTAGCCAACTGAAGCTACTACCAACTCGAGATAGAAAGAGGAAGCCCATGTTAGCCGCACGCTCAACCAAGATTGAGTTCAAAACCGCTTTTGTCGAAAGCAGATGCATTGAGTAGTCCCATCTGAACAAAAAAAAGGAGCGTTTCCGAACTTAACTCAGCCTATTGCATATATAGATGCGGAACCTATAAAATGAAAGGATAAACTACACCTGATCTATTCGATTAGCAGCGCGTTATGCCAAAAAGAAAAATGGGCTCGTACTTGCTTCTGCGCCAGGACAAGGGCTAAACTGGGATCATTCTCGAAGGATCTGTTTTTAGTGTTATTTCACAATTGCCCATAAGTAGTTATTACTGTTTTCGATTCTG